AGCACTGATGGAATCTCGATTCTGTTTACTGAATCACATGAAATTTTACCCAACTCCATATTTGAAATGAAATGTATGAACTACGTATGAACGAAGAAATAAAGATAATTTTCTACTTAAATTGGAAGTTGCAACAGATCAAAATAGAAAGGAATTGATAGAATAATCCTAGAAACAGAATTATGTCACTTAGACTTATTAAGGTCATTGGGTTTTGTATAGAATAGCAAAAAAAAAATAAAATGATTAAAATAATACCATTATTATGATATTACATATTCGAATTTGAAAAAAAAAAGATTCCGTATTTGGAAAGACAAAAAATCAGATAGAATCCATTTTTTTAGCACTTAAACACCTTAGGGATTTCGTTGTTCAAAAACGATTCAAAGAGAAGAGAGATATTTGTACTTTACTTATTTTTTGAGTAGAATGCAATTTGAAGTGTATTGTATAATAGAAGAAGGGTTGCATTTATTAAACACATATGCGGATAGCTATAATATCCGAATTCTGTTTTATTGCCAGTTCTTTTTGCGACAGCCCTGGTCGTGTTCTATCAAAAGAGAATTTCCATTCAATGCACGAAGTAGGATAATTTTATGAGAATTCCCTATCGACAACATATCTAAATAATAGATATCTGTGAAACAATTTAGGTTCTGGGGTTTACATATACTCATATGTTTTGTTATAATTGAAATTGAGAAAGATTTTTTGATTGAAAAAATAAATACTGATTAGTTCTGTATCAATTTGGATTTTCTTATGTCATTAGGAAAACACAAGTTGAAATTCAAATACCAGAATCGTTCATGAATTCGAAGTAAGGAGTCAATAGTTAATGGTTCAAATTTCTCGGCTGAAAATACACAATGCTAAAAACATTCTCTCGCTTTTCTATTGAGAAATCAAATGTGTATTTTCAGATACTATACAATCAATTGAAGGGTTGGATCAAATCCAACCAAAAGGGGTTTTTCTTTTAGGAAAGAAAAGGATTAAGGAAAACAGAAGTTAAAATGCAAGTACAAGAAAAATTCAGTAATCCGGGAAAAGTTTCACCTATTTTGTATCATTTTGGCGGCATGGCCGAGTGGTAAGGCGGGGGACTGCAAATCCTTTTTCCCCAGTTCAAATCCGGGTGTCGCCTGATCACCAAAAAACTCGAGATCTCTTCTTCTTTTCTGTTCTGCTGATATAACTCGCAGAATGCCTCCCCGGTAGAAGCATATCCCTTCTATTACTAAGGGAGTGTCTAATAACTGGATCTTGAATTAGATTGTAGAGCCTGGTAGGAAATTCAATTAATAGTTTAATAGTTTTTTGGGGGGGACAAGCGGAAGTTGCTTTATATAAGACGGACTCGCGAGAATCTCTGAGTGCTCGGGTATCCAATCAATATTCGATTGGAGGAATAATTGACTTTTCTAGAAAAGGGGTAAAAAAGAAATGCTTTCTTTTCGGCAACCCCCGCGCAAGCCCCCTGTTTCACAGGGATAATCGGGAAAGGGGGTGCGGATTAGATCAAATGGGGAAATAGAGGTCTGTAATAGATAGTGATTTCTCGTTTTTAGTGATTTCTCCCCTTCTGTTTTTACTTAGTAAGGTCAACAAAACAAAAAAAAGAATAGGCCTTATTATTCCTACATTTTCTACACGTTCCCATTTGTTACTATGTATTTTGCTTGTGTTTAATCTTTCCTGATTCAAAATCATAATCAATTTTTTGGATTGGTTTCTCAATAGTGTTCGGTCAGAACCAGAACCCCTTTTTGACTCTGCGCCACTGATTCCACTATTATTAGTGAGGAATAATGGAATAATTCGTTCATATTTAGAGAGATAGGGGACATAATGCATATGGATATAGTAAGTCTCGCTTGGGCTGCCTTAATGGTAGTCTTTACATTTTCCCTTTCACTCGTAGTGTGGGGAAGAAGTGGGCTCTAGAAGTACTACTAATTGAGTTCAGGAATCAAACCGTATCAATTGTTTTATAGATCGTTCTGCAACGCATTTGGAACTATTTAAAATAAAAATCTCTGAATTTTGAATCCCGTTGGACTCCGACTCCAATCGAGAAATCTATGATATGAATCATACTCTTTCAATTAAAGAGATATCTCATCGATTCCCACCTTTGTATTTCGAAAAGAAAGGGATTCAGATAATTGGAAATTTATTCCAACCTCAAATTCTTACGAAATTTGATATTTCAATCAATGAGAATCGGCTCTGACCATCTTTATAGATGGATACTGAACTTTATAGATGGATACTGAAGAAGACCGGACCCTTTTTTTTTTTTCTTTCCCCCTTTAACTCTTCAAAGAAGAAGTGGTTTGGTTAAGTGTATACGCACTTTCTATGAGAAATGATATAGAGATGGTGGTTGTCTAACGAGAGACTAGGCAATAATCAACTCTTGACTCGGGCGAGTCGGGGGCATTTACCCTTTTGTTTATAATTTGAGAAAGGCGATTTATGCTTTATCGATTGATTTCATATCATGGTTCGGGCGTTAAAAATAGGCCAGGTTTGCCCTTCCTTATTAGTAATAAGAAAGGAATTAGAATCCTAAGATAAGAATTATTTCAGATTGATGGGAACAAATAGATGTAGCAAATTGGGTATTATGTCAATTCCATACAATATATGGAATTAATATATACATATATGATATGAAGAGAATACTGTAGATTGATCTATAGAAACTTAAGCCTTTATCTTTATTCTAGATTACAACTTTATAGACTAAGTTTATAGACTAAGTTTATAGACTAAGAGATAGATAGTATGGTAGAAAGATGCATCTTTCTACCATACTATCTATCTCTTAGAAAACTGCCGATTATAGTGCGCTCATTTCATTTAAGTTACGACGTGAAATTGGAATCCTTTTCATTTGACTTCGTTAATTTTTGATAAGAACTCAGAAGGAAGGTTTCATTCAATTGAATTTTCAAATTCAATTGAATTAATCATTTTGACTGACTGTTTTTACGTAAATGATAAGCAGAAAGGCCGTAGGAACTAGAATGAATAGTGCAGTAGCAATAAATGCAAGAATATTTACTTCCATAATCTCATCGGTTTTTTACTTCGCAATAACTCGGGATTTAATCCCCTAGAGATGATAAATCTTTCGGCTGTAAATTCAATGAATGAATTACCTCTCGACGATCTTGAATCGGATCAATATCATGAATAACAATATCTGATCTATCAAATCAACCCGTCGTCAAGACTTGAATAGTATAACATAGGAGGTTCTTTTATCCATACCGAATCCAAATTAGGATTCCTGACTCAATCAATCCAAAATTCCTTTATTTATCATCCGTTTCCTTGTTTTTTTCTATAACCTACCTTGAGTCTTCCTTGGACAATCATCTGATGAAGAATAATCAGATTGCCTTTCCACTTCGATTAATTACACAGTTCCAAATCTAAACAAACAATAAAAGCGAAATGTAAAAAATAGGAAAGAAAAAAAGAAAGAAAGACTCCTTTTTGCTTTGGGAATGAAAGTATGCCCCTCGACACCCTTTACTAGTTCATAGTAAAGGGAAAAATGAATTGATGTATTTATTTGATTTTGATCCGTCGGGACTGGCGGGGCTCGAACCCGCAGCTTCCGCCTTGACAGGGCGGTGCTCTAACCGATTGAACTACAATCCCGGGGAAAGGAAATAGGGGATCGAGCAGAAAATTTGATTCTTTTTTATCTTCGTATGGGGTATTTCTGAAGGACAGGGGGATTTATACAATCTCATGGTAGATTGGCGGATTATTGGGCCGAGCTGGATTTGAACCAGCGTAGACATATTGCCAACGAATTTACAGTCCGTCCCCATTAACCGCTCGGGCATCGACCCAGGAAGAATTCATTTTAGGCTTATTGGTAATCCATGATTAACTTCCTTTCGTAGTACCCTACCCCCAGGGGAATTCGAATCCCCGCTGCCTCCTTGAAAGAGAGATGTCCTAAACCACTAGACGATGGGGGCCAACTTGACCAACCGCCCTCATACCTCATACTATGATCATAGTATGATCAGTTTTTTGAAATTGTCAATATAATGATAATGGAATGATCAGATCCGAGGGATCTTTTCGTTTTTCATAATTGTATAGAATTTTCCGATTCGTCATTCAATTCATATTCATGAATCGTTCATTAGAATCAACATTCTCTATATAAATCTAATCTAGTAAGCGGGATCAAAATCAAAAAGTTATCAAAAATTTTCTTTAAGACTTTAGTTCAAGGGGACAAGTAGAATCTCTTCATGACATGATTCGATAAAATATCTTGAAATTGATTTTATGTCAAATTGGTAAGTGTACGTGTATGTTATGTATCAATCAAGTGAATTTTGTTTTCATTAAGGATCATCTCAATAAAAGAAATTAGGGCTAGTCTTGAAACAATTCATTTGACCCTAGACTTTCTAGGAAAATCCATTTGATTATTCAAAAATCAGCCACCAGCCACTATGAGTATATTGTATATACTTATATGTATATAATATATGTGCATATAGAGATTTTATCTACATAGTGACTCGTCAGGGAATTAAATAAAATAAGCCCTTTTAACTCAGTGGTAGAGTAACGCCATGGTAAGGCGTAAGTCATCGGTTCAAATCCGATAAGGGGCTTTTTTTTCATCCATTTTTTTTCATAAAAGTCCAGTCATAGTATTCAGAAAATAGAGATCTTTTTTTTTCTTTGGAATACAAAGGGAACTAACCAGATACTACGTTATCATTATACTGAGTTAGAATATAGCAGTTCTAGTTAGAAAATGGAACATTTGTTCGGAAAATTTTCATTATTATGAATAAAAATGAGCCGCCTCTTGTATCGCCAAAGATCCCTATATTGCCATTATACCAAGCAAATCCATGGAAAAGATTCGAAATCAACAAAAGAAAAGGTAAAAAGAAAAAGTAAGTGGACCTGACCCATTTAATTATAACTATATCCGCTAT